GCAGAAGAACTCCGTAACGACGGAGAAAGGTTTCGCCGAAGCAAGTGCCTTAGTTCTTCTTCATATTTTTGGTATTTTTCTAATTATAATATAATAAAAATAAGCAAGCACACTTGCCCATTTTTATTTACGATTTTTATTTTTCATTTTCACTCGATTCATAAACTTCTCTCAACCCAATTCGATTCTTTTTTCGACCCAACCCCGGGGAGGAGGGGCTATATGGGACATCTATCTACGGGGGCCTGCACTTTATTATAGGGAAAGGGGTGAAGGACGAACTTCATTCGGTAGCAGCGGGGTATCGAGTCATTGGTAACACCGCCTCATTTCGGAACCGGATAGAAACCCGACTCACTTAAATGTCCTAGCGAGGGGTATCGATAAGGGTTGGATGCGAACCCCTCCTATGAGAAAGAAAGGAGCCTAGCAGCCTTTTTTTCTGTCTATTTCTGATCGAACTCCCTTCCTGTCATCGTATCTTGTGTCAGAATCGCTTTCAGGCTTCTTATCGCTTTCCCATCAGTGGCAGTTTTGTCTCCCGCCACTACCGATAGTAACTGATCAACCTACTGTTGGAGTTCAAGAGCATATCTTTTTCCATTATTGGTATCTTTCTATCTCGGAGTGCACTAAGGCATCAATCTGAATTCCAAGCCCTATCGCTTGGGAATAAATGCTTCCCTAGCTGCTTGCCCGGAGAAAAACGAAGCCTTAAAAATGTGAAATTCATCCCTCCAAGCGGATAAAGGCTTAAACCTATTCATCTATCCTATCCCTCGCTTTACTCTTCTCGGAAAAGGTTATCGTTCCCATGAATCTTGATCTGCCTCCTGGCATTGATAGCAATTGATCGAATTCCTACTCTGGTTTGAGAAGCTTTTCAGTTTTCCTTATCTTTCGTGCCTTTGAACTGCCATGAAAAGAATTCGAAATACGTATATCTGGTACTAAATAAACCGCCTTCGCTGGCCAACCCCTATGTCTTGGTACTCTACCCTCCCATTCATAAGAGAGTGGTAGTTGTCCCCGGAAGCAGGTGAAAGCAGTGAGTTGAGTAAGTCTTGTCAACAATGCTTCGCACAACTAAATACTAACACACTGTTCACTTCTGTACTTCTCCACCGCCAAAACACAATGACTTATGCAATTCATACAGGCACGCATGAAAGACGAGCGAAAAACGATGAATTTGCCTTAAAAGCTCGCGGGCCCCGACCGATGGTCGTTCCTAGGCCCAGTCAACCACTTATGATGACTTCGCCCTTACCTACCAGTGCTGGAGCCTCTCCTGCCGATGTCACCACTGGTTCAGGTACTTTCACCAGTACTTAAGCCAGCACCTAGCTATGCCCATGTCGTAGCTTCTGCGGCTACGAGAAACCTCCGGACCCCGGCTATGGAAAAGGATCTGTTATTGTCCATGCCCTAGCCGTTGCTTCCACTGGATCAATGGGATCCCAATCTCGATTTCCTAGGTATGCTTGCCCTGTTCAGAAACTGAAGCTACTTTTTATCTTTCACTACACCAAACCCACGAACTTTCGCCCAAACACGCATAGCATACAGTTGATTCCACAGGTACCACGGGCATGCTACTAATGCCTGTTGGACTTTGCAAAACTTATTGCCTTACCTACTGGAGGAAGGAAAAAATAACTTAGCTGGTTTTTTTGTCGACAATCGGAACCTGAGAATATTCAAGGACCCGTTACCGGGCAGGGTAAAACCAACAGCACAGAGGCTCTGCAGCAACAGGAGCCACAAAGACGATTGTAGAAAGATGCCAGGATTATACTCAAACAATAGCAGCGGTACTCTCCGAAGTAAGCCCTGAAAAAAAAGGTGCTACACTATAGTAACCAGAACAGGGCCTCGGCCCCAGATGCTATGGAACACCTTTCCTTCCTTGCCAAGGGCAGCTGCTCGACCAAGCAACCAATTACCACCCTATGACGTAGCCACTCACCTGGGATAAATTCCTGCTCAGATCTCAATCCTAGACTTTTTCTCTTCTACGCCGTCCTTAGGCAAGCTCGGTTGTAAAGGGAAAGGCTCCAGGATTACAAGCCATGATCTAAAAAGTGATTGCCCCCCAACCCTTTTACAGTTCCAGAAGCAGAGGGAGCAGCTTCAGTAGTTCCATCTCTCTAACCCGAAGGAGTTCCGGTGGAGGGTGAGGACCCGGATAGAGAGGGACCTATGGCAGTAGTTTAAGTCGGCCCAGTAGCGGAGCTAGCAGCAGCAAAGCCTTTTTTTTAGGGATAGTTAAATTCCGGATCGAAGAGATTCACCCGTAGTAGATAAGGGGCAAAGCGAGAGGCAAGGCTATAGGCGCCTCTATCTGTATGGGGGAATTTCTTGCTCAAGCTTCTCGATCTGGGAAGGAACTGCTCGCTACTACTACATACGATGCACTATTGAAAGGCTCGACCCGGCCCGGAAGAGCGATCCAGGCATTTTGAAATCGTGATCCAAAGAGAGTCGATTTAGCAGTCGCGCTGTTGCCCCCGAGTCTTGGTTTGGGAAGCATGTGAGTTGGAATGTACTATCCTCCCGACCGGCCAGCGAATGACGCGAGCGCGACAGGTAGAAAAATTCATGATGTGACCATGACTCCCAAACATATCGACCCGAGTTGCGGAATAAGATCGACTTTTTTGAGCAGGGAGCGAGTCGAGTAAAAAAGGCACGATCTCGAGGCAAGAGGAAGTGGAAGCACAGGGGGAAATATAATCCACAAACCAAAAGCGAAAAGCAAGATGAAGAGGAATTCAGACCGATATAAGAGCAATAGAGTTGGCAAATCCACTTCCCGAGAAGACAGAAAGAGGTCTTTATTTGAAAAAGACAGAGACAGAAAAGAGGATATATTGCTCCAGGGGCAGAGAAGCCAAAAAAAGACATTAATCTTGCCGCTGGACTATAAGTCTGTCTATCAGAACGAGATACCGATACAAATACCGTAGGGGTAAGGCAATCCGATAGAGAGATGCCGTTCTTTTGTGCTCTAGCGTAGAGCTCCTGTTACTCGAGTCACAGAACCCGAGGGAAAGAGCTTATCAGCATGCAAGTTGATAAAACCTAAAGGCAAGATGCGAAGATACGAGCTTAAAGTGTCCATAAGCTTGAAGCATATAGGGGCAGCGAGCCCTTATTAGTAAAGTAAAGCTCCAAGAGAGATTAACCTGCGGTGCGGATCTGACTCGACTAAGGAAAGATCTACTCCGAAAGATCAGAGAAAGAAGAGCGTTTGATCTACTAATAGCGGCATAAGAACAGCAACTATACTGGCATTTGCTTCAACCTAAGCAAGACGCATTTTTGAGACATAGTGATCCATACTCTCTGTCGGGGGGCTTAGGTTTGGCGACCTAGACTCTGTCCACCAAACCAATATCAAATATCTCTGTTGGGGACCTAGGCTTGTGGCACCCCCTATCTCTTAAAGGCTGTTCAAAATAAATATCTCTTTCTTTCTTCTCAGGTACAGTTGCTTTCCTTGATTCGGGCACAGTGTCTTCGACAAATCGTTGTCTCAGTCTCTGTCTCATCTCTGGTCCTGTGGGTTAGTCACCTTAGTCCAGTGTATCAGAAAGGACATCTGTCTTTCCGAGACATAAGGAGTTAGACTCAGCCTTGATATATAAGCAAGGTCAAAGTATAAAAACCAAAGCGAATCTCGTTAAACCCCGCTCCTTGGCTTTCTTTAAAGCCTTGTGACTCCCATCCCATCAAGTCAGGAACCAAAGACTGAAACTAGCCTAGCCCCGGTTAGGCGGAGATCAAGGGATGCGCGGAGCTCAATCCTTTTTGTTAAGGTTCGGGAATCATACATCCCTTATCTGTGAGTCGAGAAAGATTTCCATCGCTGGCGAACTTGAAGCAGAAAGCAAAATTCAAAGAGAGGGAAAACCCCTCGATAGAAGGAGTGAGACTATACCCTTATCTATGAAAGACCGGTTTAGAGGGAAGCATCTGCCCCTTTCTTCAACATAGGGGATATTGAACCCTAGATTTCCCTATCTACTTTCCCATTACTTCTTACCAGGAAAAGGCATACCAAAGATTTTGGGAAAGACACATTGAAATGGAAGTTCGAGGAGTAGGCGCCTGATCAAACGCCTTACGTGATAGGGGCTTCGAGGTCCAGAGCTTTAGGAACAATAAGAACCTGTGCTTACCAGAATAGTTTGTCAATCAACCACTTGCACTTTTTTACTTCCTTAACTTACTTCACTTACCGCTACTCGCCCAAGCGCCTAGAACAAGACATTCTCGTTGTGTCGCACCCTAACTTCCTTCACTTTAACTAGCGCTTCCCGGAAAAGAAGTGGTTTTATCTTTCTACTCACAAGGCTAGGTCTTACACCCGAAAGAGTCTTTCACTTTATCTATCTTAACTTATCTAAACAGGCTATCACCGCTAATAGAAAAAGTACTTGCTTGACCCGGCTTACCATTCTATTAAATAAAATGAAAGGGCTACGAAATACCTTTCGACAACTTACTAATGAACGAACCTTGGGACTCGCTAGCGCCTGTTAAGGCTAGTCATCATTAGCTCTTTGTCTTTCTAGCCGCTTTCCTTGCTTCGCCATACCGGCGAATGGACTTACTTACTAAGTAACTTAAGGTTTGGAACCCTTGCTAGCTGCTTTTGTGGAAAGAGAAATCTCCCTTACTTTGTTAACTTACGTAAGGAGAGCACCTTTAGTACGCCTCCTTTTTGTTCACGCAAGCTGTCTAAGGTAGTGTATCGAGGGGACCGAGAGACACGTCTTTCTTTATGGCATAACCCGAAAAGAGTTGTCTTAGTCTTTCTCCTTCGGTCAGTGACTAGTACGTCTTATTCAAACAATTTAGTGGTCGCCTTCGACTTATATAAAAATGGCCGTAGGTTCCTTAAGGTGAGTGCAAGAAAGACCCACCCAAGGGGGCACGAGTGGAACGGTCCTCATTAGCAGCTGTAGGTTGTCATCAAGCCTAGCCTAAAGCTAAGACAAAAGTGGCTACCTTCATTTCCTTTCTAAAGGTGCAGTAAGGGGCGGGTGAGCGCAGAGAAGGGCACCTTCGATTAAGGTGCCCGAGGGCCGTCAAGAGCTACCGAAGGAACAAGCCAAGCCTAGCCGCTTTGCGGTCCGGGCGCCATTATAGGCACCTAGGTTCGGGCACCCCTTATTGAAAACGGCTGCGCGTTAGCGCCCCTGCAATCAAACTCAAGTTTAGCCTTTGGACAACCTTACTAATAGAAAGGGGAAAGATGCGCTCAATCCGTTGCTTGTTGCTCCAACTTAGGAGTAGGGGCTCAACGAGCCTTTTCCGCGGGCTGCTATGCTAGTTGTAGCGCGCTAGCGCTTTACTAATATTATCGGCTTCTCTCCCAGGGCTCACTAGCCTCAGCGCGCTCCTGCACGGCGCTACCTCTGTTTCATGGAGGACACATTGTCACCTCATGAGTTAGAAGTGTTAGCGTCATCAAACTATTTCCCCTTCGCTTATGGCCACTTCTGTGATCACTCTTTGGATTGAATGACCATAATAAGCTTAAGACTGCTGCTCTGAAAAACAAAAGACTGAACTTTTGCCTTAACGCGCAATCGAACGCGCCTACATAGGTTGTGATGGGTCAGCACTCCCCTGGCTTTGACACATCCTTTATGTCATTCTATTTCGGATGTTAAGGAACTAGCACTCAGTCTTCTCAAAGTCTTTATTTCATTATCTAGTAACTCTGAGGTGGGACAGAAGCTATCCTATGCTCATCGCTCGCTTCGCCTCATTGATCCTTTCCACGGGTCTTGTCATGAGCTTAGCTAGGCATAGGGCTCCGGGCAACCGAATGATTGAAGTGGGCTGGCAGGGAGTCAACATGGGGAATTGCACCCCGGGCTCGATCTACTTAACCTACCCCACTTTTAGCCCTCCTTGCCCCAGCGCTCGGGAATCCATTCTTCCATAGTAGCTTGCCGGAGTGCATCATCAGCCTTAGAAATTTAAAATTCATCCCTCCGGTCCAACTATTGATCCCACCGGCTTTTGCGTGCTATTCCTTCCGCCCTGGTTCAGGGCTAGTTTCAATCAAGCACTAGCCCGAGGCTGACGTAGTGACCCAGGGAACTAGCTCTTCCCCTCAACCTGTTCAATTGGAGCTAGCTATAGAGCGCACTTTTTCTATGCTTTATTGACTATAGAGGCTCGAGAGACCTCAACAACTTGACCCTACCTACCAACAGACTTTAGTACGACTGACTCTCCAGCCGGTCCTTCTTCGGCCACTTCTTCGAACGATTATGAAAGAGTTGGAAGGCCTTCTCATAGCCTGTGAATCGGAAGCCCTAGACCGTACCAACTCGCTTCAGACTCACTTTCCAGCTCACAATTGATAAAGTGTTAAACTTCAAAGGTCGGAGAAAGACTCTCTACAAGCGGATAGGAGTACTTTGCAAGTGCACCAATGTCCCAGAGGAAGGAAGATATGAGTTAGGGCGGGGCATGACATACCTTCACGTAAGAGGAAGGTGCGGGTGTACAGGTCTAAGTCCTAGATGAGAAAGGCGCTGTTCGCTAACCACCTAACCATCAGCAGATCTGCTTTCCAGGGCAGGTGAGGCTGTTCTGATTGATCCTAATCATGCGAAGCCCACGGAGCGTAACTAAAGCATTTCTGAAACCGTGCTTTCGATGGCAGGAATTGCTCGCAGAGTTCGATTTTGTGTTGGAATACAAGGCAGGCCGCACCAACCAGGTCGCGGACGCATTGAGCAGGAAGGCCGAGTTAGCGGCCTTGAAACTGATGGCACACCTCACCTCAAGCCAAGTTGCATCAATCAAGTCAGTTTATGAAGGGAAATCTGTTGAACAAATCCAATTTGACTCCCCAATGAACGTACCTGAACCTCAAGCACGACAGATTTACTTTGATAAGCGCACTAGCTGACTACGAGATCAGTCTCACCTCGAGTTCGACTACGGAACGGAATCCTACCCGTCTCATATATAGAATAGAGAACCTGGGCCCGAGCCTAATACCGGGGACTATTGACTGAACTTGCATTCATCTAGTTTGCTTCTCTCACCCAATCGAACGCTCAGTCCAGTCGACTGTCAGTTCCCTTCACCCGCTCTTCATGAACAATCAGAGGGTTTGGTTGCGCACGAGAGGAATGATTCTTCTTTGGTTCTTGAAGGCCTCCCCCTTCCCCTTTGGGGTACAAGTACTCTGATTGAGTGAGACAGCAAAAAGTCCTCCTTTCCTGCAGCTAGTCGTCTCAAGTCTCAAGTTGAAGTCTCCCTGCAGGTTGCTTCATCACATCTCCATAGGTCATTTCGGACTGTGAAGAAGGGGGTCCAACCCAGCAGCTTGAAGGCGAAGGCGTGGCGCGTCTGATATAAAGAGGTTCCTTCTGCCAATGCAAGTTGCCTAATAAGAAATCGAAGTGAAAGGGGGTAGTAAGGATGGGACCTTCAATGCCAAGAACAGGCCAAAAAACGTCAAAACTTGGCCATAGAATCTATTTCCTCAATAGCCAAGGTTAGAAGTTGAGGTTGGTCGTAGATCAGGCAACGGATAGGCCATTTGAAGGCCGCTGAACGATCGATACGCTGTTTAGGGCTGAGATCGGAATCGAGAAAGGAGGTTTTCTTGGTCAGACTGTGGGTGGGGCACTTTCACAAAAGACTGATCCTATTCCTCTTCCTCTTAGCCGGATGCATTGAATTGAAACTAAATCCTGTTTATTTAAGTTCCAGTAGCTTCTTTGGCTGCTTATCCAGTAGCTGGTGAGACAGTACGAGTCAAAGTTGTTCGTGCTGTTCAAATAGCTCGAGTTCTTCTTCCTTTTCTTTCTTAACTTCGTCATCCTCATCAGAATAATGTTCCTCAGAAATGTGGAAGACTTTAGTATCATCTTCGAACATGTGACTATCTTGCTCGGGTACCTCAACCTTCTCGTCACGCCCTAAGCCCGGCCGCCTAAAGACTTTTCCGCATTATGGATCTTCAAAGAGAGCTCTCTTTTGTGCTGGAGAATACACGGCGTCAAAGGGTGCTAACATTCCTCTTCCATTGCACAACCCTTGGGCTTCCTCAATTGAGTATCCCATTGCTTGCATCATTCGAAGAGCTTTCGCATCGTATACCTTAAGCCAAGCCCCTTTTTGAGCTTTGTAGCATTTATTTCATCTTCGGATAAATAAAATTTAGCATCTGCTAATACGCTTCTGCTTTCACCCTCTTCTGCTCACCACCTTTGGTTTACTTGAAACATTGGTGATAAGTAGAAGGGACGACACAATTATCATGTATCCAAGGCTGCCCAAGTAGAACATTGTTTGATGTTTCCGCATCAATGACATAAAGGGGTATGGTATCCTCCAATTCCTCGATCTTTAATTCAAGTCGTACAATGCCCAGAGACCTCTGCCTACTTTGGTTAAATCCTTGGATAAGTAGATTGCTTGGGGCCAATCGATGAATAGCAATCCCGAGACGTTTTAGCATTCTCAAAGGTAGGAGATTAACAGCCGATCCCCCATCTATCATGATTCTTGTTATCTCCAATCCATTAAGGTATCCTGAAATGAACAAAGGCCTGTTATGCTTAATGAGTCCTGGTTGCAAGTAATCGTCCGTAAACGTGATCAAAGCCAAACACTCGGCATAAGTTGGTTCACTACTTCTCATCTAAACTTGGTTAACTTCATTATAAAACTCCTCTGGGTTCGTTAATGCGTATACTAGGGACATCCTTAGTTCTGCAGACATCTTCAATGCATCGTATACGCTGTCATCGTAGTCGAGAAAGTTTAAAACTTTTATGTCACGTTTTTTCCTATTCTTCTCTTTATATCGATCTTGTTGTTGAAGCCGAATCCTCTCCAATTGGGAGGAAATTCATGTAGCCTATATACAACCTAAAAGAAAAAAAGAGAAAAAGGATAAGCAGTACTATACCGAACCGTAGCATTACTGTAGCGGTACTATAGAAGTATTTTAGCAATAATCTTGCTGCGGGATAGGGGTGAACCTAATGCATGAGGAAAATCGGTGAAGAACGCCTTCAGTCGAATTCCCCACAAAAAATAAAAAAGAATAATAGAGAAAGAATCAAAACAACTGATAGAAGAGGAAAAACTTAAACATAGAGTTCCAAAAAGGTGGAAATGTGCACACTTCAAATTTGAGTAAGATTTTCAGCAAGTAGCCCAGTCGCTACAAGATGTTAATGCCTACTTGGACCAATAAGCAAACTCATTTGCTGGAATTGCTATAAGGCCTCCACTACCTCTTGAGTAGATGGTTGCTCCTTCTTCTTTAGGGAAAGTTATTCCTTGCGAAGCTACTCTTAAGATAGGAAAGAAAGTTAACTATTGCTTCTTGTAGCTCTACCTTTTATATCCTCTTGAGGTACAGTAAACGCCCCGTAGAAGATCATTAAAAGGCCTTGAAGAAGCTTTTATCGATCTATCTTCTGGTCCGCTCTATCTTTGTATACAACTAAAAATATGGTTAGCTCTTTACTCGTTAGATGGGTTAGCTCTATGCACTTTTTGTGATTTCCCGGAGTCATTGGCTGCGGGTTCATCTCTCTCTCTTTAAAGGTCTTTTCAAGTGCAATCCTACAAGTATCAGCAAGGAAGATTTGGAACCCCAACCACAAACGAACGGGCATTTTCGGGGACTAGCCTGCTTCCCATTACTCAAGAGGGCTATTGGTCTGGTCCTCTTTCATGTGGAATCGTTTTAGTTAGATCGTACCCAAGCCCGCCTCCATTTTCTTATGTGAAAGAGGTGCTTGCTTTATGAAAGTTCAACCTTCTTTCTTCGATCGGAATACGGATGAAATCAAAAAGGCCATCATTGAGGCAAACGATGCAATAGCTTCGGTTAGAGCAAAGCCCAAAATGGCATAACCAAATGATTGTTTAGCCAATGATGGATTTCGCGCCACGGAATGGATCAAAGAACTGAACACGTTTCCAATACCAACAGCAGCTCCCGCTAAAGCAATTGTAGCAGCTCCGGCACCCATTGATTTTGCACCTTCTAACATCTTGGGTTGAGAATTCTCGTCACGCTTTTTGATTCACGATTTTTTGTTATGGATTCCTCGTCGATTCTTCCCCTCGTTCCTTTTTTCTTGGACATCTAACTTGGTAATGAAATTCTTTTCTCTCTTCTACCAATGATCAGTAGATTGAACACCAACGGAATCTCGACAAAGAAAGAGAAGAAGTAGAATCAATCAACGGCACCTAGATCATGAAACGGGCATACCTTTCATCTGCCCTAGGATCCCATCTCTCTTCGATTATTCAAGTGATTGATAGTTACAGGACAGGGACATCTCACTCCTAAAAGAAGCCTTGATCTTATTCTACGATACCACCAAAAGAAAAGATATCCTTCCTCATCTCGAAGAGCGTATAGATCACATTTCATTTGAAGTCGAAGCAGAAGGCATAGAGGAAAGCGGGGAAAGTCATAAGGAAAGCCAGCCATATCCTTCAAGTCCCACAGCTGATTCAATAGCAGTCCTCTATCAAGCACCGGTTACGAGAGCAGTTACCTTTCTAACAGCGTCTGATTGAACAAAAGCCATTCTTGAACAACGGCTATAGCACCAGCGCATTCTCTCTCAGCCGATTCCCTGGTTTCGGTTGAATCTGTTGAGGTTGTGAACCCCTCTATCTCAGGTGATTCCCCGGTTTCGGTTGAATCTATCTTTGAAAAACCTATTGGGTCAACTACAAACCTTCTTTCAGAAGAGTTCCTCTCTGTCTTTGCCGCAAGATCCACTAAACCTGATATTGATCCCGATTCAGTTCCTGCTCCTGAACTAGGTGGTGCTTTTGCTGATACTGAACTAAATGCTTACGTCGAGGATCTCCCTTCGATCCGGGATATCCTATTCTCTTTCTCCTGATTCTGATCCCGATCTTTATTCGGTTGAGGTTTAAGAATCTTTCCTATCCGGCTTAGTCTTTGCCGAGCTTCTTTCTTCCTTCCTTGGCTCAGAAGAGTGACTTTCGTTCCTATCCAACTCATGAGAATGCTTTCACTCATCCCCGGCTTAGCCGAGTCTTCATTCCCTTGCCTTTGGTTCACCCCAAGACTCAGTGATAAGATATACGCGGTAAGCCGACTCCCTTCTTTACTGCAAAGTAGACTGCTTACTATAGGGAATACCCGGATTAGATTGAGCCTTTCCTGTCCAAGATCTTATTTTCTTTCAAAGCTAAGCCTTCACTCCGCCATACCAACTACTGGTCAAGCTTAACTACTCTCCCTACGAGCTGTTTTCAACTCATATCCCGGTGCGAGAGTCTCTGGTGAAGAAGATTTCTTTACATCGCCGTTGGAATAGGAAGGTTCACTCTGCACCCCCTACTATTCATACTCATTAATAGACTGACTCGCTTCGCTCTTCTAATTGCATAGAAGAGAGAACATCATGTTGACGGCAGGAGTGGTACTACTGCTTCCAACTTCATGAATGGGAAGAGGATTTTGGATAAGGCTTGTCCTCGGGAATATCAGGAGCTTTTGATCAATGAGGTCCTGGACCCGATGTTTCAAATTGTAGCAGTTGTCCGTGTCATGACCAACTCCGCCGGAATGAAACTCACACCTCGAGTTGTACCATCTTGGTAAAGGATTAGGCCTTGTCCTTGGAGGGATGGACCTTAATGCTCTCAATTGCGGCAGAAGTTGTGACAGGGTCGAACTTTCGCACTCCTTGCTGCGACAAGCTGTTCTCCGGCTGTTGGTACCACTGTGCTTGCTTGGGGAACCAAACCGGTTGTACCTGTGATGGTATGAGGAAAAAGGCTGAGTCACAGCTGGTTGAGCATAGGTTGCTTTTGCGTATGATTCACCTTAGAAGCTGACACCATTTTCACTTCTCCTTTCTGAACTCCTTTTTGTGGTAGTCTGTTGCTAGTAGAAGCTCCGGACTCTTGCTCGAGTAATGCTCTTACAGCTTTTGTGTCTAACAACTCACCAGACTTTACTTTTTCTTCTACCCTTTCTCCTACGAAGTTCGACGAAGCTGTGCCCAGATGGACAAAAGAAAAGGCTCTTTTAAGGTGTGGAGGAAAGCGGATACCATCTCCCTTTCGATCATGGGTGGTTTCACCTGTGCTGCAAATTCTCTCCATCTTTGAGCATAAGCCCGGAAGGTTTCATTGCTCTTTTTTTTCTGCATTCCTTGAAGGAAGAGCTTCAATATCTTACTTTCTCAGGAACTTCTCATAATTTGAAATCGAAGGTAGGCCCCGATGTCACCCTACCTCTTTTTTGTCTTAGCTATGGAAGTCTTCTCTGGTTTGATGACCAGCATGGTGGAAGAGGGCAAATTCAAGTTTTATTGGAAGTGTGATAAGGAGCGGATAACCCACTTGTGCTTTGCGGATGATCTTATGATCTTTTATCGGGGGGAGTCCGACTCGGTTTCTAGGGTTGCTGGTTGCCTACAGCAATTCAAGGATCTTTCGGGTATTTCTCCTAATCCTGATAAAAGTCACTTATTCACTAGTGGAGTTCCAGCGGTTGTCAAGGAAGAGTTGCTCAACATTCTTTGATACAAGGTTGGCTCAAGTTCTTTACTTAGTAGGGGAGGACAGTGGATTGATAAGGTTGATCATAGGACGCAAACTGAAGAGTCTTCATCCGTCACTCTCCACCACCTAAGTCTCTTACGAACCCGGGAACTATAAGAAAAGTATATTCCGGGGTGGGATGAGAACTGAGCCAAGAGCAAGGCAAGACCCTAAAGAGTCAATTCAATGGGAATCTTTTTTTAGGAAGTATAGCATTGAAATTGATGAATAAGAAAAGCAAAAAGAGGTCTTATTTTCGTTTTCTCTATGAACAACCTTTCCCTTTCCTCTTTGAGTCAAAAGAACTAAGAGAATTAACAGTCCCTTTCTTTCGGCTTTTCATTAGCCTTTCTTTTCTAAGCGAATTCTATTAATAGAACAAAACGTACATCTTTCGGGGGAACCAATACGACATCACAGAGAGAAAGACTAGGGGGAATACAGTGTAAAGAAAGGGACACAGCCAAAGTCAGACTTCTTTTCTGTCTACTGGGCTAGGAGATGAGCTTGCTGCTGATCGAGGAGCATATTGGAAGCTTAAGTCTGCATGAGACAGAAGAAAGCAACTGATGTCAGAAACTATGGGCTCAATGTCCCAATTGGACGAGAGGTCCTGGGAGTTCACTGCATCACAGACTAGTTCCTTCGAAGAGAAAAAGGCCCTCTATTACAGACAAGGGGAGGCAACTCGGCATGCGAGGAGAACTCCTTGTCCTTCGGCAATGCGAGTAGGAGTGAAGTGAGGCGAAGAAGGTCCTTTGCTGTCTCGAATGGCTTCTTTTCTTCTTTGATCGCTAGACCATTGGGCGATTCCTCCTATTTCCCCCATCTCTTAACAACAGCCTAAAGCGAGGCCTTAGGGCGGATTTGGCTCAAGATAGAACAAGAGAATGGTTGAGGGAGCTGCCTATCAAAACGAATGAATAGATTGAAGCTAAGCTGAGGCACGGGATCGGATCAGAAGAAAGGGATGAGACGGCTGGAAAGAGAGGAAAACGCTTAGTCCCAAAATAGGTTTTGCATAGTTAGATGTGAAAGAAGAAAGGGGAGCGAAAGTGAGGTGGCTTAGGCCTCATATGAGGAGATGGCCAAAGAGCCTCTATCTTATTTCTTCTTATCTGTCTCCTAGCAAGGAAGACCGGAACTACTTGACTTGTTGGAACCAACTTTCCGAGAACTCACTAAAGATTGAAATAGATTCAAACCTCCTTAAAGAAAGTTCCTTGTGCGTACTATATACAATACGGGTTTCCATCCCTTGCCTCACACCCTGAGATAAGAAAGCAAGGATCCGAAAGGGGGTTCGAATCTCGATCCTTTACTTAGTAGGGGAGACGTTTGCGAAAGGTCGGCTTCTTTCTTGCAGGCTTGATTACCTTTCGTCCGAAAGCGAACCTCTGAATCAGCTATTCCTAAGACAGTATTAAGAGATCCCGGGACTAATGAGTCCTTTAAGAGTGCCAAAAATGGGAGAGTACTTTTGATGGAAAATTAAGACTGATTCTCTCCTCGTCCATGGAATCCTTGTCGATTCTTCTCCTCGTTCCTTTTCTCTTGGGCATCTCACTTGGAATGCATTCTTTTCGATACAGTACGGTACACTTAACACCCACTAAATCTCGACAAAGAAAACTACAAGCAACTACATCAAAAACCTCTATTCTTGACGCGAACGGGCGCTTTCTTGGAACTAATTGATAGGCACTTAGTGTTATAACTATATAAACAAATATAACAAGCGTGCGATATTTATAAACATTTCAACCAAACTCTTTCTTTGCTTCAGGATGCTTGCTGGGGAAGGTCACTGTGATGAAGAAAAAGCTTTCCTCTCGCCTTCGGTCGCCTCTATGGAACCATGTCCACCCACCGCACTGGCTATCGCTTTCGCTGGAGTAGTAGTCTATGGAGGCAAATCCTTTTTCGCAGACTTCAAGCGGGGCTCACCGATCCATCTGGGAAATAAATCCCTCTGTCGCCCTCTCTCGGGCTCGGGTGCTGCTATCCCACACTCACACGTTCACTATGGGTCTGTGGGCAATCAATCCCTCCGGGTGGCGGGCACTCGATATCTGATTGTACGACAAGAGATTCAAGACCAGATGATTGATAGATGTACTTGATGAAGGCTCTCTCTTTCCGAATAGAATATAGGGTATCCCCATCTACTAGACCTGTGACTTGATCTCCCTATGGCGCCACATTCCGGGGAGAAGAAGCCACAGGGTTCACGGTTTATCAGGACCGAACCTCTCGATGTGCAGACACACTGCTGGACCAGCTCAATCCATTCTGAGGAGAAGCCCATCTTGGCCAGGGTCTTGAGAAGAAAACTCCATTTCAGGTTGTTCAAAGTTTGAGAAACGTCAACTTTAACACAGGCTGAGCCTTGCAGCCAAACTTGAGTTTCATTCGATGCGCAAGGTCATGGGCTAAGGCTATGTTGTCCGTTATGTTCCGACCTTTGATGAAAGCAGATTTCTTTTTTAGGATGAGTTTGGGAAGGAGGGGAGTCAGTCAACCTACGAACAATCGTACTATAGCGACTAATGCTTAAAGTGCCGCTTGTTGTCAGCTAAAGGAAGGCTAGGAAGGGATTTGTTCCCTGCTTGTAGTCGGAAAGGCGGAAGGCAAGGGCGAAGGCTAGTTCTAATCCTAGTTCTCTATATCTCGGACTAAAGCGGCTAAAGCTAGCCAGTAGCGAGCTTTTGCTCTTAGTGATTAATCTATCCCTTCCTTTCCTTATCTGTCGTAAACAGACTTACTTATGAGCTAACTTGTTCCTCCTTAACTCAGCCTTCCCTTTATTTTCTCCATTAATAGATAGGGCGAGGGTCAAAAGGAGATCGCCCTAATGAAAAAGGAGAGGCCGCGGAAGATTAAGGTAAGAAAGATCACAACTATTATACTCATTCATCACTACTATCTATCTTCTTTTCCAAATGACGAAAGGAAGAGAGAGCTAGAAAGCTGAAAGGAGAGGAACTACTTTTTTGAAAGACAGCCACGAAAGAGCGTATTTTTAGTGGTCCGTACCGTACTAGAAGGCTTGGCTTTCTAAGAAATAGATATTCCTATTATTTTTCGTGTCTTAGGGAGCGGAAAAGGAAGCTTGACAGAAAGGAGAGTTGGTTACCAACTTTTCTCTAATAAAGCAAGGAAGGAGAGGGAGATTAAGAAGGCTAGCTAGCAACGGCAATAGTCTCCCTAGAAGGCAGCTGCGTCTAAGGCTGCTATAAAGGAGTAAGGCAGCTAGTAAGGCACGTAAGCAAAGCTATCTTACGCTTAGCCTTCTATTAGCAAAAGTCCCTGAAAGGGGCACGTAAGCGGTTCGTCACTTTTAGGTACGAACATAGCTTGAAGCGAAGGGACGAAGACTAACAATAGTTAAGGGGGAGAGGGACCCTTCCCTAAGGGGCCCGAGAGGAACGGTCTTGTCTTCAAGCAGAAGGCCAGGCAACTAGATAACTAGAGCTAGAAAGAGGAAGCCAAAGGCGAAAGGCTGCTCAAGCAAGGAAGCTGCTAATTCAGATGCGGATTCCATGTTGCCGTATTGACGAAGCAGTGGGCATCAAAGGAAGCCAGCTTAAAAGCAAAGCAAGGAAAGGCAGAAGAGGATTAACACGACTTAGCTACTTGTCTGAAAGCGGAAACAGAAGAGGAAGGTGACTAACTTCATTCGGTAAAGCTAGAAAGCAACCGAAAGAGGCACATCATACGGGTCTGAAAGAAGTCTAGCCTGCCAAGGAGCAAAGCTTCAGGTATTTCTAAAAAACTAAACGTTCAGAATGGCCTCGGGAAAGGGCTAAAATCACCATTGAAATGACTTCTTTGGACAATCCGCAATGAATATGCCTTTTCCCGTGTCCAGCCACAATTTAATTTCCTTTTGACTCTTCATTCAAGAGAAAAGGGAAAGGCGAAGTTGCTTCCGCTGGGAAGCCCTTTCGACCTAAGCCAGGCTCTTCAATAGGTTGAGTGACCATCTCGGAGGGAGAGTAGACCAGAGAGGGGTTATGTAATAGAGGTGATAGTGAGCCCCGAAGAGTGCTTTTCTATTATTCCCGTGACTCGCTACATATTCCTTTCACTGGGCAAGCTCCATCGCTCCTAATACTACGACAAGGCTAGCTTATGGCTCGCTACCGTGGCTCTAGTAGTCCATCTTATTCAGAATTCCTCTTTCTTTTTGTTGATTGAAATTCGAAGAAGAATGTTGATGGTGCGTTGGAAGGGACGAAAGGAGCTAGTGAGCAATGACCTTAAAGGGGAATAGGCTTGCTTCTTCCTAGCGATCGGGTGGTCCTCCCTCTTCCTGTTCACCGCCGGTTCGCCCACTGCTGCTTTCATAGATGTCGTGCGAAGGGACAGAGCTAATGGATGCCTATTCCGTTCTCCTGCGGAAGCTCCTGCTCCAGCAGCTAAAAAGAGTTCAAACGGACAGAAGAGAGTACGAAGGAGAAGTTCATACTCTTAAGATGACGAATCCCGAGTCCACGATAAAGACTAGCCTGTCAGCAAGCAATCAATTGGTCTTTGGCTTTCGATTCAGATTTTGATTGCTTTCCTTCAGTTCTGAGCCAAGGAGAGACCGACGCCATGGCCATCAGGGTTGGACTACTCCAAGTATTGCCCGTTCCACAGATATCCGGGGCATGATCTTGAGTCTTGCTACACACTCAGGGATGTAATCTATGATCTGAACGATCAGAACCGCCTGGACTGGAACGAGATCGATGCCATCTTCGGGTCAAGACCCAGGAATCTTGAAAGATCCTCTGTCAGATCACACGGCGTCAGCATCTACATCACAGGGTGCACCCACCAAGGTCAGCAATAGGTTCTGAATCAATCCACACATCATACCACAACCGAGCTGAATTACCGTCAGCAATAA